AGCATTTCGTATAGAGGTTATTACCTCAGCAATAGTGTCCCTGCCCATGATGAACTAAAATAGTTGGTGACTCAAAATTTGATATAATCAACATGCTTATATTTTTTTTTTTTTTTATGAATATTTTATGAATTTTTTATGAATTTTATGAATAAAGGTATATGCGTGAGATACAATCTATTTCTCAATCCATTTCTTTCAACTATCCCACTATAAAATAGCGCGATCCCTTTTTATAATACTTCGGGAGCTAATGAAACTATTTTAGTAAAATTAAATTGTCTTAATTCCCGGGCGATCGCGCCAAAAACTCGAGTTCCTTTTGGATTTCCTTTTTGATCAATAACAACTGCAGCATTGTCATCATATCGGATTATCATACCGTTATCACGTTTGAATTCTTTACAGGTACGCACAATTACAGCTCTGACCACTTCTGATTTTTCTAGGGGCACATTTGGTACTGCTTCTTTGATCACAGCAACAATAACGTCACCAATATGAGCATATCGACGATTGCTAGCTCCTATGATTCGAATACACATCAGTTCTCGAGCCCCGCTGTTATCTGCTACATTTAAATGGGTCTGAGATTGAATCATATCATTTTGTAATTTGTTCTTTTAATGTAAAGTAAAGGATAAAAAAAAGAAATATTTTTTGTCTAAAAAGAAAAAAATAAAGAAATAAGCAATTTTTTTTCACACCCAAGACTCATTTCTGTTAGTTCTACCCTTTTCGCCTTTATCCCGAAATAATCAATTGAGTCCGTATAGGCATTTTGGATGCTGCTATTTCAATAGCCCTTCTAGCTCTATTTTCTCTTACTCCGCCCATTTCATAAAGTATTCGACCTGGTTTAACAACAGCTACCCAATATTCCGGGGATCCTTTCCCCGAACCCATACGTGTTTCTGCGGGCCTTAGTGTAACTGGTTTGTCTGGAAATATACGTACCCATAGTTTTCCCCCACGACGTGCATTTCGTGTCATTGCCCGTCGACCGGCTTCTATTTGTCTAGATGTGATCCAAGCGGGTTCGAGTGCCTGAAGAGCATATTTACCGAAACAAATACGATTCCCTCGATACGATATTCCCTTCATTCTTCCTCTATGTTGTTTACGGAATCTGGTTCTTTTAGGGTTATAGTTGATGGTTGATTATGAATTCCATCTCTACTGCAGAACCGGACGTGAGAGTTTCTTCTCATCCGGCTCCTCGCGAATAAAAGAATTAAAAAACAAAAAAGATTTCGAATCTTATAATTAATTTTAAATAAAATATTAAATAATTAACTAATTAAGATATATAGTAAGATTAAGATATATAGTAAGATATACATGTATTTAAATAGAATCGTGTCATTTTTTGAGACTTCATATAATCTAATCTATTAGTAATCTATAGATCTTGTTTAAATAGACAATTAAAGATTTTAGTTTCTATTTTCGAAATCATATTGTTATTTTGAAATATAAATAGAACATATTTTTTTTTTCTTTTTATCGTCCAAATTTATCAATTCAAAAAAAAGAAAGTTTTCGCGGGCGAATATTTACTCTTCTTTTTCAATTTTCGGCTTGTCTCCCGACTTCTTACAATAGATGAATTGACCTCCGTTTCATTTCGCCATCCCGACCAGTGAATCATTAAGATTCCTTTTTCACTAAAATCTTTTGCATTCACAGCTTCCATCGTTCCCATCGCTTCTTACTTAATGCTTAGGTCCAATTTTTACAACGGAGCTCGTAATGAAATTTGTTCTTGAGTCAATCTTCTTAGTCTTTATTGGCTCGAAGCTCTTGATTTTTTTGTTTTGTTCTATAATTTTAAATTTAAAAATTTAGAATTAAATTATGTTATATATTAAATGTTATATATTAAATTATATTAAATTTATATTAAATAAGAAATATAAATAAGAAATCTATTAAATTATATTAAAAATATATATTAAATAAGAACATTTAATTATGTTATAATTTAATTATGTTATATAAGAATCAGTATTAATGCTTTATTACACTGCCTTTTATAAGATGACTTATAGACCTTACATATTACATATTGGAATTCTATATCATTGATATTTTTTCTCTCTCTTTCTCTCATCCTTCCATTTATATCCACATCTTTCTTCTATATTTTGCTTTACAGCTTAAAAATCAGATTTTTTTTTCAGAAACACAAAATTTCAGTTGTTACAAAGATATGACCAATATATCATATCTTGACTGGTTCCTTAGATCGAGATAATGCGAAGTAATGAGTTGGTTATTAGTTCTATGGTTAGTTATTAGTTCATACTATGGTGTTGGGCTGGTCTTTTTTAATCCTAACTCTAAAAAACCAACGAGTCACACACTAAGCATAGCAATTTTCTTAAAATAAGTGTCAATCGGATTTTTATTCAATCTTATAGAATAAATAATTAATTGATAGTTTTGAGAAAAAGAATGAAGGGTTTCTCTTTTTTTTATGTTAAAAAGAAAGCCTTGT